CAATATTTCACAATTGTATCTAGAATCACTGGAAAAGTGGAAACAAGACCAGATATAATCTGATCATTCTGAGCCAATCCAAAATCGTTGTAGATCGAACCAATCATTAGTTCCCAACCATGGGTCGAGTGAAATCCGATCCATAAATCAGTAACTAAAAGAATCGAAAAAGCTTTGATTGTATCACTTAAGTTATAGATAAATTCCTGAATCCAAGAATTTAGAATGAAAAGTTCTTCATTGCCCAGAAAAAAATAACCACTTAGAATAGCGAAACAGATTAGATTTGTAGAGAAATGCAAAATAATATGGAAATGAGATTCATTGTGTCTTTGGACCAATTGTATCGTTTCCTTGTGCATTCCTATACGAAGCCTTTGCATATGTGTCTCCGAGTACTCCTTTATCATCTCGTCCAACAGGAATAGTTCTTCTAATTCCATAAATTTTTCTAGAACATTTTTATCTTTAATATCATTAAAAAGGATTTCGGATTGCCTGGTATTCCACCAATTAAGAACCCAAGTTTCTAGACATTTATTAAATGAGAGAGAAACCCACCAGGGCAAAAAGAGTATAGACACAAGATATGGGAGGGAAGCCAATGCTTTCTTTTTTTTCATTCTGTATCCGTGATGTGAATTGTTAATGAACCCTTTCATTCGTCGATTCTATCTGAGATTTCTATGAAGCACGAGTTATATAACCTATAACTCTAACAAGAACAAGGTATCGAACCTATGGTTCTTTTCCTATTTTTGTTTTTGTGTAAGAATTGAGTCTTTGGATCTAGAATAATCTAGAATAGAACATAGAAGAAGGGCCCTTTTCGAATGAAAAAAAAAATAAGTAAATATTCTTTCCAGATTCCAGAGATCTCAATTAGGCAAATTGTAACCGATTTCCTCTTCATCGAAAGATGAAGACTCGAAAACCCATTTGAACTAACGCATAGAATTTGGATTTAAAGACGAACCCTACCGGATCCTTTAATTATTTTATTTCTATTTCGAATTCGAAATATTTCACTGTCTAACCACAGCGCGGGGATAGGGTATCAATTCAAAGGCCTAAAAAGAGGAATTCTGTTTTACGAAAAAAAAATACATGTTAGGATATTTGATGAATCTATACTTATTAGACTTTTTTACTATTTTACTAGTCTAAAGAGTGAAGCTGGACGCCATGTGTATGCGTATACAAAAGAGTTTTTGTGTACAAATAGTTTCTATTCTCTATATTCTCCTTAATATATTTTATTTGATTAGTTATATTCTATTTTAATAGTCCATATACGTCCCCCTGCTTTTGAGATGTATTAAGTTCCTTCTCTCATGCTGAGATTTATTCTTCAGTTCATTTCAAAATACTTCAATGGGTACGTGCAAGAAATAGGCCAATTCGGCAGCTTTTTGTTCAATTTCTCGTGGAGTCAAATTCTCATCAGTACGGGTCAAGGGAATGGCTCCTTGGCCCCTGATTTCCATATAAAGGACACGACGAGGAAAAAGACCCTCTTTCACCTCCATTCTGATTGATTGGATATCTTTCAGAAAGAAACGAAAGAAGATGCGACGATTTCTTCCAGGAAATCCCCAACGAAAAAGGGACATTATCCCTTCTTTTCTATCAAATCGGTCATAACCACTACCTACATTCCATGAAATTGTGCACCACAAATAAGAACTAATGAATAGACCTGCGATTCCATAGAAAGACATCACGATCCCTTGTGGGAAAAAAAGAATTTGCTGAGACGGAAATACGGATATCAGATTTTTACCAAGATAACTGGAAGTTCCAACCACTAAGAATCCTAGTGAACCTAAAAAAAGGATACAGGCCCAGCAAAAATTACTTGTTTTTCGAGACCCCGTTATAAGTTCTATCCATATATGTTCTGATCGCCAGTTCATACTATACTAGATCCAGTTGCATTCGATTGGAATTGAGAGAATAACCCAAATGGATTTGACTCGATTTTTATTGCTTGATCCCGAAGTAACTTTCATCAACTAGCAGCATTCGGGAACCTTTAGGAATAATTGGTTAGATACATTGAGTTTTTATTTCAAATATTTTTCAAAAAAGATTTGCTGATGATAATTTTTAATTTAATCATTAAATTGATTAAGCTATAATCGCATATACACGCATTAATGCGTATATTATGCCATCGGCATACATAATAAAACAACTCTTCCATTTGTTTTCGAAAAGGCCACATATCACATATATCCTACCATATTAAATTAAAAGAAGAGTATCTGTATGATGATCCAGTGTTGAAATAAATTGATGAGATTTGGTCCCATCGTATTTAGACAATCTTATTTCTTTGGACATAAAGAGATAAAGAAGCCATTGCGATTGCCGGAAAGACTAGGCCCACTAAAGGAACAAAAATAGAGGGAAAGTTCAAATCTATCATAGAATGGGTACCTCGATTTCATATTTGTATCTATTATAATTATAAATTATAATTATAAAGATATCTTATGATAAGTCTATCTATTATAAAGAATATTAATAGAATCTTAATATGAAGTATTTCACGAATGTATAACTAAATGAAGTGTACCTATTCCTCTTGATACACGAATATGTATGAGAATCCACTTTCAGAAATTGGATTCTTCTTCTCCCATCTTTATCTTCATCGTCTTTCCTTTCAAAACATCTTTTTTGTTTTGAAAGGAAAGATAGAAAACAGTTTTTTATGAGTTCCCGACTTTAACCAATCTTATCCAACAAACAGGGATTCCTAGTGAAAAACGGGGGGTTTTCGTTAAATAGAAAGAACTTATATATTCTTATTATTTGTTATTTTAATATTTCTATTTTCTTTATTTTATTTTAGATTTCTTCTTTCTTTTTATTTCATATTTTCTTTTCATTTTTTCGATATCTTTTTTTATCTATTTTTCGTTGTTCTATATATGAATATGTCAAAAGGACGGAGAAATTTATTTTTATTTCCCGGATTTATCGGAAGGAGAAATAAATCCTTTTTTATCTTGTCGATAGAGGGATGCTTATTCCTAATCAGGAAGAGAGGTAAAATAAAAAAAGGATTCGGGGCAAAAAGTCATTATCCAAAACTTCTGACTCTTACTACACTTATAACTGATGTCCCCAAAGAAAACACCATCTTCTTAGTTTTTTATAATGAAATAAATGCTTATTCGCTACAAATAAAAAGAACTGAAGCTAGTGCTATACTTCCATTTGAAAATGAAGAATTTCAATCTTTTTGAGAATCTTTTTTTTAATCTTGATTGAAGGGAAGGAAACCATGTAGCTGAAATAACTCATTCAGAACACTTTTTAAAGGATTACGTGGTACAATTGGGTCGAATAAGCCCTTATGGAATAAATACTCAGCCGCTTGTAAACCGTCGGGTATTGTCTTTTTCAATGTTTGTTCAATTACTCGTTTACCCGCAAAAGCAATGTAGGCATTAGGTTCAGCAATAATGATATCTCCCAACATACCAAAACTTGCTGTAACTCCGCCAGTTGTAGGAGATGTAAGGATTGATACATAGAATAACTTTTTATTTGATTGATAATCATATGAAGCAGAAGATATTTTAGCCATTTGCATCAAGCTCAAACTCCCTTCTTGCATGCGTGCTCCTCCAGAAGCACACACAATAATTACAGGTATAGATTGATTAGTAGCATACTCAATCAAACGAGTGATTTTCTCACCTACTACGGATCCCATACTACCTCCCATAAACTGAAAATCCATAACTGCAATTGCTATGGTAATATTATTTAGTTGACCTACGCCCGTTTGAACAGCTTCAGTTAAACCCGTTTTTATTTGATAAAAAGAGATGCGATCTATATAAGGTTCCTCCTCTGAATGAAATTCAATGGGGTCCATAGAGACCATATCTTCATCCATAGGCTCCCAAGTGCCAGGATCAATAAAGAGTTCAATTCTATCTGAACTACTCATTTTCAAATGATATCCGCAGTGTTCACAAATATTCATTTTTGAACTAAAAAATTTTTTATAATTTAATCCATAACAATTCTCACATTGAACCCATAACTGTTTGTATTTTGTATTTATATCGAAATCATTAGATATTTCTCTTTCTCTTATATTGAAATAACTGCTACTAGTTTTGATACTAGAATTTACACTTTCAATACTACTTATACTTTCCGTACAAATGAAACTAGAAATGTAACTGTCGATACCACTGTAAATGTCACTTTTAAGACTGATTTCAAAATGAAGATAACTATCAATGCAACTATTAATGTGATTATTCCAATTAGATTGAGTATCATACATGGAATAATAATAGTAGTAATTACTACTATTAGATCCACTATTCAAATAACTAGGAAAAAGAATCTCTAGTTCACTCAAAAAAGAATTAGCATTTTCAATATCAAAAATCTGATTTTCAATATCAAAATATACAGAATAAGTGTCACCATTACTATTTCTAACTAAAAAAGTATGATCAGAGATCAAACTCCAAAAATTCCTGCTATCAAATAAATAATTTAGATAATTAATATTACTGAAACTAGAACTGTGCCAACTATTAATCTTTTTCTCCACATTATTTATAATAGTTTCTTCACTTTCACTGGTATGTCCAAGAGCATCAAGACTATCCATTAATTTACTTAGTCCACACCTATGTTCTAACTTCTTGTTAGACAACATCGAATTGAACCAACATTTTTCCATAGATTCTTTCTGCCCCCTATTTTATGAAAACCTAATACTAAGAGATGAATAGTCATTCGATGAAGAAAAAATCATTATAATGATAGTGATTATGATAGAATCTTTTCCTCAAAAAAAGATATATAAAGATATATAAAGACAGGTTTCTCTCATGTAAAACTTTCAATTATCATCAAAAAGATACATAGTTGTTTCTTCCCATAAATTAAAAATGAATTCTCGTCTCGTAGAATCTCGAGTCATATAGTTAAATAAGAAAATGAGTTTATATTACAAC